AAATGGGGGATATGGCGAAATTGGTAGACGCTACGGACTTAATTGGATTGAGCCTTGGTATGGAAACTTACCAAGTGATAACTTTCAAATTCAGAGAAACCCTGGAATTAAAAATGGGCAATCCTGAGCCAAATCCTATTTTACGAAAACAAATAAGGGTTCAGAAGAAAGCGAGAATAAAAAAGGATAGGTGCAGAGACTCAATGGAAGCTGTTCTAACAAGTGGGGTTGACTTCTTTACGTTATTACATTAACGTAATCCTTATATCAAAACTACAGAAAGGATAAACCTATATACATACGTATATGTACTGAAATCCTATCTCAAATGATTAATGACGACCCGAATCTTTATTTATTTATATTTCTATAAATAATAAATAAAAATCGAAAGAGTTGTTGTGTATCGATCCAAATTGAAGAAAGAATCGAATATTTATTAATAAAATTTATCGTACGAGAATAAAGATAGAGTCCCATTCCACACGTCAATACCGACAAGAATGAAATTTATAGGAAGAGGAAAATCCGTCGACTTTAGAAATCGTGAGGGTTCGAGTCCCTCTATCCCCAAAAAGGCCCGTTTGATTCCCCAATTATTTATCCGATCCGCTCTTTTCGTTTCGTTAGCGGTTTAAAATTCGTTATGTTTTTCAATCATTCTACTCTTTTACAAATGGATCTGATTGTGGAAATTTTTTTTTTTTTCTTATTACAATATTTGTGATATATATGATACGCGTACAAATGAACATCTTTGAGGAAGGTATTCCCACTTCCAATTTGAATGATTAACAATACATATCATTTCTTGTACTGTATTAAAACTTATAAAGTTTTCTTTTTGAAGATCCAAGAAATTACAGGGTCTGGATAAAGCTTTGTAAGACTTTTTTTGTCTTTTTAATTGACATAAACTCAAGTTATCTATTAAAATAAGGACGATGCACGGATAATGGTCGGGATAGCTCAGCTGGTAGAGCAGAGGACTGAAAATCCTCGTGTCACCAGTTCAAATCTGGTTCCTGGCACATGATTTATTTGTATGAGTATCCGTTTTACAAATGAATTGATATGGGTCAACATACATATTCATTACTAGTCTATATCATGATAGATACTTATCTATCTAGGTGTCTGAGAATATACCCTTTCTAGAATTATAGAATAGATGAGTAAAGAGTATGTCTATAAAATCTGTAAAATAAAAAAAAAATTATATTTGACTTCCTTTTCTTTTTTATTTGTTCATACGGTGTCTCTTACCGTTCAAAAACAATGTTAATACTTTAGATATTTAATACTTCATACATATTAAAATAGAAAGGTTAAATTAATTGGTTGAAAGACTCAAAGGTATAGTCTCGCGGAGTTGAAAGGTGGGAATAACCAAGATTCATTTCAGATACAGTACAAATAAAATCCAAGCCCTCCTCTCATTTCGTTGTCTTTTCTTTTCATATTCTATTTCTTCATTTCCTCCTATGTGACTTTGTCGAACTCATTTAAGTTTTGTGCGTGGTACATAGTTCATGATGCGAAACTCTTTTAGGTCATCCTAATACTAATTGTATTTTTTTAATTGTCTTGTTTTTTTTTTTTATTTATCCTTTTTATTTCTATTTTTTATTGTTTCTATTTTTATATATTTATTTATTTGAATAGAAACCATTTTTTTTTATTCTATTTATTTTGTATTATTTATTTGTATTTGATTTATATTTTATTTCGTTTTATTTAGCCCATTTAGAATAGAATGCGAATGAGACTTCCATTACGCTCTTTGGTCTATAAGAGAACGTACAAACATTATTTGAATACCTGGAGTTGTAGAAGTGAAAATTAGTTTCTTATTTTATTATTTATATTTAATTTTATTATTTATATTTAATGAGCATCCTGTATTTCATAAAAATTCGGGGCAATATAATCCTTACGTAAGGGCCATCCTATCCAACTTTCGGGCATTAAGATACGTTTCAGACGTGGATGATTATCATAAAAGATTCCCAACATATCATAAGATTCCCTTTCTTGAAAATCCGCACTTTTCCAAACCCAGAAAACAGACGGAATTCTAGGATTCCACCTTGGGGCAAATACTTTTATACATACCTCTTCTGGTTGATCTATACCATAAGCTATTCTCGTAAGATGATACACACTAGCTAACAGTCCGCCCGGTGCTACATCATAGGCACATTGGGAACGTAAATAATTGTAACCATATACATATAAAATGACAGCAATGGAATGCCAATCCCCAGGCTTTATTTGTAAAGTCTCTATTCCTTGGTAGTCGAAGCCCAAAGATCTATGAACTAACCCATGTTTGGCTAGCCAAGCAGACAAACGACCTTGCATCTTTTTTATCTCTCCCACATTTTGATTTGTATAAAACTTTTATTTGTCTCTATAAGTTAAGTATTTCACATTTACGATGAAATTTATGAAAATTATTGTTTGTTATTATGTAAAAAAATGTGAAAAAAAAAAATCC